AGCTCCATCTATAAACGGATAATACTTCTCTTTTAGTGCATATGAATATAAAATAGAAATATTAAACTTATAATGCATTTAGTGTTTCTAGTCTTTGTTGTTTAATTCAATTATGTTTTATTCACATAAGAATTTTTCCATTGATTGATATATTAGACATAATATATCAATCAATGGAAAAAAGGAAATTTTTTGGAAATACTTTAACTTAATAAATAATTAGCAACAAAAGGCTTTTTTTTAGTGAATGTGCCATATCGGATAACTCCTTTTTTGTAAATGTAAGGGGCGGATGTAGCCAAGTGGATCAAGGCGGTGGATTGTGAATCCACCATGCGCGGGTTCAATTCCCGTCGTTCGCCCAATTTTAAAAGTTTAAATATTCCTATTTACGGCGACGAAGAATAAAATTATCACTATATTTCTTCTTTTTCCTACTTCTTCTTCCAAGTGTAGGATAACCCCAAGGGGTCATGGGTTTTTTTCTACCAATTGGGGCTCTCCCCTCACCGCCCCCATGCGGATGGTCTACAGGGTTCATAACTACTCCTCTTACTATAGGACGCTTACCTAGCCAACACTTAGATCCCGCTTTACCCAAAATTTTTTGGTTTATCCCAACATTACCCACTTGTCCAACTGTTGCTAAACAGTTTTTGGGTATCAAACGGACCTCCCCAGATGGTAATCTTAATGTGGCCGATTTACCCTCTTTTGCAATCAGTTTTGCTACAGCACCTGCTGCTCTAGCTAATTGTCCACCTTTTCCAAATGTGATTTCTATGTTATGTATGGCCGTGCCTAAGGGCATATCGGTTGAAGTAGATTCTTCTTTTTTATCAATAAAAACCCCTTCTCAAACTGTACAAGCTTCTTCCAAAGCATACGGCTTTCTAGATGTAGATGAAGTACCATATGAGTGGATATATAGGAATCCAAATCCGCCAAATCGCTCATGTTATGATCTTCCACATCCTAGGTCTCCCTGTTCCGTCATCTGGCTTATGTTCTTCATGTAGCATTCAGACCGAATGACTCTATGAAATTACGTCGATACTTCCACATATTACGGGTAACGTAGGAGACATCTCTATTTTTCCCCGGGGATTCTTATAATTACCACTGCTTAGTTTTCAATTCGCCTCTGACCATCAAATTAAATGTGAATAACCCGTCTCCCTCTCTTTGAAACAAGGGGCGCTTCCGGTTCTGTCCGTGTTTCAAACAATTTTGTCTTCTCCATATTACCATATCTCTAGAGTCAATAATTTTCTATGAAGAACTACTGAACTCAATCACTTGCTGCCGTTACTCAACAGTTTTCTGTTGAGGTCTATCCCGTAGAGGTATTCAAATTGGATCAGTGATCGATTTATAGGTTTCGTCGTAAACCTAATTGGTTACTTCCAATTACGTAAATCAATAGTTCAAACCGCACTCAAAGGTAGGGCATTTCCCATTGATATAGGAACTTCTGTACCAGAAACAATGGTATCTCCAATTATAGCCCCTCTGGGATGTAAAATATATCTCTTCTCACCATCCCCATAGTGTATGAGACAAATGTATGCATTTCGATTAGGATCGTATTCTATGGTTACGATTCTACCAGATATGTCTTTTTCATTCCGTCGAAAATCTATTTTACGGTATAGACGCTTATGACCTCCCCCTCTATGCCCTGCGGTAATGATTCCTCTCGCATTACGACCTTTACCACAATGATGCTGTCCATAGATCAAATTTTTTCGTGGATTGGATTTCACTTGACTGTCTACGGCTCTGTTGCGTGTACTCCGGGTAGAAGTTTTGTATAAATGTATCGCCATGTTAATGTTATTAAGTATTTTGCTTTAAGTTCTTTTCTCTATAAGAGGTGGAATATAATAACCCGGTTGAAGCGTAATGATCATACGTCTGTAATTGTAATGCATTGTATGTCCCATAATAGGTCCCATTCTTCTACCTTTTCTAGGGAGTCGATGACTATTCATAGCTATTACCTTGACACCAAAGAAGAGTTCGACCCAATGCTTTATTTCTGTCCTAGTTGATCCTGATTCGACATTAGAAGTATATTGATTGTTCTCCAATAACCGAATACTTTTTTCTGTAAATACTGCATATTTGATTCCATCCATAAATCCATTTTCTTCCCTATGAGTTCCAGTATCGATAAGAATTCTAGTTCTTATTGTTCGTATGTTATGTATGAATATACCATACCAATTCGTTATGTATGGATGATGAGATTCTATATATACAGAGCCAATTCCAATGGACTTATTGAACGTTCCCATTGGCGTGCATCCAGCAGGAATTGAACCTACGAATTTGCCAATTATGAGTTGGGCGCTTTAACCATTCAGCCATGGATGCTTAATGGGTATATTGTATCGTGATTGAATTGTATTGTATCGTGATTGAATTGTATCGTGATTGAATTGTATCGTGATTGATTTTTAATTTAAACGGAATCTTTAACAGGAAGCAACGAAACGATCAATAGGAGAAATCGATGAAAGCTCAGGAATCCATAAAACAATATCAATGTAAATTGTGGATCTTCGAATTGAAAGAGATATTGAGAGAGATCAAGAATTCTCAGTATTTCTTAGATTTATGGAGAAAATTCGATTCCGTGGGATCTTTCACTCACATTTTTTTCTATCAAGAGCGTTTTCTTAAACTCTTTGACCCCCGAATTTGGAATATCCTACTTTCACGTGATTCACAGGGTTCAACAAGCAATCGACATTTCACGATCGAAGGTGTAGTACTGCTTGTAGTAGGGGTCCTTATCTCTATATCTCCTATTAACAATCGAAAGATGGTCAAATATCTTCCAAAAGGGAAAAAGATTTCTGAGAGTTGTTTCATGTATCCGCATCCGCAGGAGAGCCCTTGGATTCTCCCAATAAGTCAAATAAATAAAAAGTGTATCATGCCTGAATCTAACCGGGGTTCGGGGTGGTGGAACCGGATCGGAAAAAAGAAGGATTCTAGTTGTAAAATATCCAATGAAGTTGTCCCTTTCAAGCGCTCGGAAAATGTTGATATATTCACGAGAATTCTGTATTTACAAAATACCGTCTCGATTAATCCTATTTCATCAGATCCAGGATGTTATAGGGTTCCGAAGGATGAACCAGATATAGACAGTTCCAATAATTTTTTATTCTTGAACAAAAAGCCCTTTGCGTCGATTTCATCTATAATCCACTCATCTATAATCCAACACGGGAATAACGGGGGATACACATTACGCCACAATTTGGAATCAAAAGAGAGATTTCAAAAAATGCGGGATCTATTCATTCGACCAAGAAGCCAGTCAGATCTGATGCGATTATCCTTTTCTATGGATATGAATTCGCCATCGATCAAAAAAAAGTCGAATAAAATCTACTTTTGTGGGTACAGAATAATCGTATTGAATCAATCTTTTTGCGTCGATTCCAATTTGGAATATAGAAGTCAAAAGAATCAAATACGAAATACTGATCTGATTTCTCTAGCTCTAAACATAATGAAATATAAGATCAACTCAAATTTTTCGAATTTGAATAAGAGTCAGAAGGAAGTTCTTATTCTTCCAACCGAGAGATCCATGAATCGGGATCCTGATACATATATATACAAATGGCTCGATAGGGGCCAGGAATATTTGGAACATTTTCTTCCTGAACAGAAGAACTGTTTTCAAGTAGTGTTTGCTGCATTACGTACTAATCAATATTTGATTGATTGGTTCCAATATTTGATTGATTGGTTCCAATATTTGATTGATTGGTTCGAGGCTATCAACAAAGAAGATTTGTCCAAGTCACTTCCTTTTTTCTTTTTGAGTATCGGGAATATCCGCATTCGTAGGTCCGAGATCCACATCTATGAATTGAAAGGCCTGAAAGATCAACTCAACAATCGATTATTAGAATCAATAGGTGTTCGAATCGTTCATTTGCGTAAACGGAAACCCTTCTTATTGGATGATCATGATACTTCCCAAAGACCGAAATTCGTGATCGATGGAGGAACAATATTACCATTTGCGTTTAATAAGATAACAAAGTGGATGACGGACTCATTCCATACTAGAAATAATCGCAGGAAATCCTTTGATAACGCGGATTCCTATTTCTCAATGATATCTCACGATCGAGACAATTGGCTGAATCCCGTGAAACCATTTCATATAAGTTTATTGCTATTCGCTTTTTATAAAGAAAATCGACTTCGATTCTTGAATAATCCACATCACTTCTGGTTTCATTGTAACAAAAAAAGCCCTTTTTATGTGGAAAAGACCCATATCAATAATTATGATCTTACATATGGACAATTCCCGAATATCTTGTTCATTCGCAACAAAAAAGTGTCTTTGTGCGTCGGTAAAAAAAAACATATTTTTTTTAAAAGAAAGACTATTCCACCAATCGGGTTACAGGTATTTGACATATTCATTTTCATACTTAACAATTTTCCACAAAGTGGTGACGAAACGTATAACTTGTACAAATCTTTCCATTTTCCAATTAGATTCGATCCATTCGTTGGTAGAGCTATTTACTCGATCGCAGACATTTATGCAACACCTCTAACAGGGGAACAAATAGTCAATTCGGAAAGAACTTATTGTCAGCCTTTTTCAGATATGAATCTATCTGATTCAGAAGGGAAGAACTTGCAGCAGTCTCTCAGTTTCAATTCAAGCATGAGTTTGATTCCCATTCCATGTTCTGAGAAATATTTACCATCTGGAAAGAGGAAAAAAAGGAGTCTTTGTCTAAAGAAATGCGTTGAGAAATGGCAGATGTATAGAACCTTTCAACCAAATAGTGCTTTTTCAAATCTCTCAAAAAGGAATCAGTTCCAAACATATATGTCATGGTTCCTTACTTCGCCAGAGTGCGAATCTCGAAATTGTCCCCTTTTACATATTTTTTCAAACGCATTGCCGATACTAAGTAGCAGTGCAAATTTTGTATTCTTTTTTTCTGATATTATGCATGGATTAGGTATATCACGGCCAATTTCTCAGAAAAAATTACGGACTCCGATAAGTGAGATTTTGAAGAAGGGTTTACAGAATCCTTTTCCGTTTCCGTTTCCGTCCGAAGAAATGATTCATCGAAATAATGAGTCACCCGTTTCATCGATAGGGACACGTCTGAGATCCACAAATGCTCGGGAGTTCCTTTATTCAATCCTTTTCTTTCTTCTTGTTGCTGGATATTCGGTTCGTATACATCTTCTTTTTGTTTCCCGAGCCCCGAGTAAGTTACAGACAGAGTTAGAAAAGATCAAATCTTTTCTACTTCTATCATACATGATTGAATTGCGAAAATTTCTGGATAGGTATTCTACATTTGAACTTCATTTTTTAAAGAATCTCTTTCTAGTTGCTCTGGAACAATTAGGAGATTTTCTGAAAAAAAGAAGGGTTGGCGGCAACAGGCCGTTGGACGAGGATTTCGTTTCTGAGATCAAATGGATAGGTCCTCGTTCTAAGACTAAATATTGGAATATCAATAATATCATCTATATCGTCGGTCTCTTAATACCAAATCCCATCAAGCGAATCGCTTTTTCGAGAAATACGAGACATCTAAGTCGTACAAGTAAAGAGATCTCTTCATTGTTAACAAAAAGAAAAAACATGAACGAGGATTGGATTGATGATAAAACGGAATCCTGGGTCGCGAACAGTCATTGGATTGATGATGCAGAAAGAGAATTCTTGGTTCAGTTCTCCACCCTAACGAGAGAAAAAAGAATTGCTAAAATTCTATTGAGTCTGACTCATCTTGATCTTTTATCAAAGAATGACTCTGGTTATCAAATGATTGAACAACCAGGATCGATTTACTTACGATACTTAGTTGACATTCATAAAAAGTATCTAATGAATTATGAGTTCAATAGATCCTGGTTAGCGGAAAGACGGATATTCTTTGCTCATTATCAGACAATCACTTATTCACAAACCTCGTGCGGGGCTACTCGTTTTCATTTCCCATCTCATGGAAAACCCTTCTCGCTCCGCTTATCCCTATCCCCTTCTAGGGGTATTTTAGTGATAGGTTCTATAGGAATGGGACGATCCTATTTGGTCAAATACCTAGCGACAAACTCCTACGTTCCTTTCATTATGGTATTTCCGAACAAGTTACTGAATGACAAGGATAAAGATGATGATAGTAACGATATCCAGAACGATATCCATATTGATGATAGTGACGATATCCATATGGATAATGACTTTGATACAGAGCTGCTAATTATGTATATGACGCCGAAAATAGACCTATTTGATATCATCTCTCAATTCGAATTAGCAAAAGCAATGTCTCCTTGCATAATAGGGATTCAAAACA